CCCCAAAAAAAATCGAGAAATTCTCTTATGAAAATTTTTAACAACTTTTTTTTACAGAAATTTTAATATTACTAGATAAAATTATTTAAAATTAAAATTAAACAAAAAAAAAAACTTGCCCAGTATAACTTTTTTTTTATTAATAAAATAAAAATGGAGTGTCTGATGAAAGAATTATTTTGATAGAATAAAGCACGTAAAAATTTTTACCTCCGTTATATTTAACAGAATTAAACCGTTTCTCAAAGTATCAAAAACTTTTGTACGTCATATACTAAAATATAATTAAAAAGATAAGCTAATCAAGCTAATGGGTTCATACCCCTTATATAAAGGTCTTAATCCTTTTCTTTTTAATTATTTATATATACAAATTATTATTTATAACCTCCATAATAATTGGTACTTTAATTTCAATTTCATCATATTCTTGATTAGGAATATGAATAGGATTAGAAATTAATTTACTATCAATTATTCCATTATTTAGAAATTATAAAAATATAATAAATAATGAAGCATCGCTAAAATATTTCATTACTCAAGCTATAGCTTCAACTATTATACTTTTCTCTATCATTATTATATCTTCCAATATTTTAGAAAATTGAGAAAATAACTTTAATATAATCTTTAATTCTTCAATATTAACAAAAATAGGAGCTGCCCCATTCCATTTTTGATTACCTGAAGTAATAGAAGGATTAAATTGAAGAAATTGCTTATTATTATTAACATGACAAAAAATCGCCCCAATGGTTTTAATCATATATAATAATATGTCAATATTTTTTTCTTTAATTATCATTTTTTCCATATTAATCAGAGGTATTATAGGCATTAACCAAATTAGCCTTCGAAAAATTCTAGCATATTCTTCAATTAATCATATTGGATGAATAATTAGATCTCTTTTATTTCTAGAATCAATTTGAATAATTTACTTTATTATTTATTCAATCACTAGAATTAATATCATTTTAATATTTAAAAAATTTAATATTTTTTATTTAAAACAAACATTTATAATAATAAATAAAAATTATTCGTTAAAATTATTTTTTATACTGAATTTTTTATCTTTAGGGGGTCTCCCTCCTTTTATAGGATTTATACCAAAATGATTAACTATTCAATTACTTATTGAAAATAATTTAATTATAATTCCCATATTTATAGTTATAATAACTTTAATTACTCTATATTTCTATATGCGAATTACCTTTTCAACACTAATAATCAATATAAATGAATTAAACTATCAATTTATAATTAAACCTAATATATGAATTATTATAATAATCAATTTTCTATCCTTATCAGGCTTATTATTCATAACAATAATCTTTAATTTTTATTAAGGATTTAAGTTAAGAATAAACTTGTAGTCTTCAAAACTGCCTATAAAGATCCCTCTTTAAGCCTTAGGATCACGCCACCTTTAAATTTGCAATTTAAAATCATAATTGAATATAAGACTTAGTAAAAGAAATACCTTTCGTAAATAAATTTACAATTTATCGCCTAATCTCGGCCATTTTACTTTTTTTAAGTTATCTAGTTTTAAGAACATTAAATTTTACTATTTAATGACTGAACAAATGACTATTCTCAACAAACCATAAAGATATTGGAACTTTATATTTTATTTTTGGGACTTGAGCTGGGATAGTTGGAACTTCCTTAAGAATTTTAATTCGAGCAGAACTAGGAAATCCTGGAACTTTGATTGGTGATGACCAAATTTATAATGTGATTGTTACAGCTCATGCATTTATTATAATTTTTTTTATAGTAATACCAATTATAATTGGGGGCTTCGGAAATTGACTAGTACCTTTAATATTAGGTGCCCCAGATATAGCTTTTCCTCGAATAAATAATATAAGGTTTTGACTTTTACCTCCCTCATTATCTTTATTATTAATAAGAAGAATAGTAGAAAGAGGTGCTGGAACAGGTTGAACAGTTTACCCTCCTTTATCTTCCAATATTGCTCACGGAGGGGCATCTGTAGATTTAGCTATTTTTAGTTTACATCTAGCAGGAATTTCTTCTATTTTAGGGGCTGTTAATTTTATTACTACAGTAATCAATATACGATCTCAAGGAATAACTTTTGACCGTATATCTTTATTTGTATGAGCTGTTGCTATTACTGCTTTACTTCTTCTCCTATCTTTACCTGTTTTAGCAGGAGCTATCACTATACTTTTAACTGATCGTAATTTAAATACATCTTTTTTTGACCCCGCTGGTGGGGGAGACCCAATTCTTTATCAACACTTATTTTGATTTTTTGGCCATCCTGAAGTTTATATTTTAATTTTACCAGGATTTGGTATAATTTCACATATTATTAGACAGGAAAGAGGTAAAAAAGAAACATTTGGCACTTTAGGTATAATTTATGCTATAATAGCAATTGGCCTTTTAGGATTTGTTGTATGAGCTCATCATATATTTACTGTAGGTATAGATGTTGATACACGGGCTTATTTTACTTCGGCAACAATAATTATTGCAGTACCAACTGGTATTAAAATTTTTAGATGATTAGCAACATTACATGGAACTCAAATTAATTACTCCCCTGCTATATTATGGGCTTTAGGTTTTGTATTTTTATTTACTGTGGGGGGTTTAACTGGAGTAGTTTTAGCAAATTCATCAATTGATGTAATTTTACATGATACTTATTATGTAGTAGCTCATTTTCATTATGTGTTATCAATAGGGGCTGTATTTGCTATTATAGCTGGATTTATTCAATGATTCCCTTTATTTACAGGATTAACTTTAAATAATAAATATCTTAAAATTCAATTTTTAACTATATTTATTGGTGTAAATTTAACTTTTTTCCCACAACATTTTTTAGGTTTAAGAGGAATACCTCGTCGATATTCAGATTATCCTGATGCTTACACAACTTGAAATATTATTTCCTCAATCGGATCAATAATTTCCTTAATTGCAATTTTTATTTTTTTATTTATTTTATGAGAAAGAATAATTTCTATACGAAAAAGAATTTCTTCTACCCAAATAAATACTTCCATTGAGTGATTTCAATTAATACCCCCTGCTGAACATAGTTATTCTGAATTACCTATACTATCTTCAGATTTCTAATGTGGCAGATTAGTGCAATGGATTTAAACCCCATAAATAAAGTTTAGCCTTTTTTTAGAAATGGCGACATGGTATAATATATCCACTCAAGACAGAGCATCCCCTTTAATAGAACAATTAATTTATTTTCATGATCATACACTTTTAATTTTATTAATAATTACAGTTTTAGTTGGATATTTAATAATTAGTTTATTTTTCAATAAATTAAATTATCGGTTCTTATTAGAAGGTCAAATAATTGAATTAATTTGAACAATTCTTCCTGCGATTACTTTAATTTTTATTGCACTACCTTCATTAAACCTTTTATATTTATTAGATGAAATTAATAATCCTATAGTATCAATTAAATCTATTGGTCATCAATGATATTGATCTTATGAATATACAGATTTTAAAAATATTGAATTTGATTCTTATATAATTCCTATAAATGAAATAAAAATAAATAATTTTCGTTTATTAGATGTTGATAATCGAATTATTTTACCTTATAATGCACAAATTCGAATAATAGTAACAGCTGCAGATGTTCTTCATTCATGAACAATCCCTTCTATAAGAGTAAAAATTGACGCTACTCCTGGTCGATTAAATCAAATTAATTTTTTAATAAATCGGGCTGGATTATTTTTTGGACAATGTTCAGAAATTTGTGGAGCAAATCATAGATTTATACCAATTGTTATTGAAAGAATTTCTCCAATATTTTTCATTAAATGAATTTCTATAATAAATTCATTAGATGACTGAAAGTAAGTACTGGTCTCTTAAACCATTTAATAATAGTTTAACATCTATTTCTAATGACAAAAAATTAGTTAAATTATAACCTTAGTTTGTCATACTAAAATTATTAAATTATTAATATTTTTTAATTCCTCAAATAGCCCCAATAAACTGAATTTTATTATTTATAATATTTACAATTATTTTTTTAATATTTAATTCTATAAACTATTTCTCTTTTAAATATAACAATAATATAACTAATATTTCTAAAAAAAAAATAATAAAATTAAATTGAAAATGATAACTAACCTATTTTCTTCTTTTGACCCATCAACTAGATTTAATCTTTCTTTAAACTGATTAAGAACATTTTTAGGATTATTATTTATTCCATCCATATTTTGATTAATTCCTTCACGAATAAATTTTATATGAATTAAAATTTCTTCTATTTTACATCAAGAATTCAAAGTGCTTTTAGGTAATAAAATTAAAGGAAGCACTTTAATTTTTATCTCCTTATTTTCAATTATTTTATTTAATAATTTTTTAGGTTTATTTCCATATATTTTTACAAGAACAAGACATTTAATTTTGACATTAGCATTAGCACTACCTTTATGGTTAAGTTTTATATTATATGGATGAATCAATAATACAACCCATATATTAGCTCATTTAGTTCCTCAAGGAACACCTTCAGTTTTAATACCCTTTATAGTTTGTATTGAAACAATTAGAAATATTATTCGACCGGGGACTTTAGCTGTACGATTAGCAGCTAATATAATTGCAGGTCATCTATTAATAACTTTATTAGGTAATACTGGACCTTCATTATCTTTATTATTAATTAATATTTTAATTATTGTTCAATTATTACTATTATTACTAGAATCAGCAGTAGCTATTATTCAATCATATGTATTTGCTATTTTAAGAACTTTGTATTCTAGAGAAGTAAATTAATGTCAATATATAAAAATCACCCATTTCATTTAGTAGATACTAGACCTTGACCTTTAACTGGAGCTATTGGGGCAATAATTACTATAATTGGATTAATTAAATGATTCCATTTTTATAATAGAAATTTATTTATATTAGGAATAATAATTACTATATTAATTATATATCAATGATGACGAGATATTTCTCGAGAAGGAACTTATCAAGGATTACATACTTATAATGTAGTTTTAGGTTTACGTTGAGGAATAATTTTATTTATTACTTCAGAAGTATTTTTTTTTTTAAGATTTTTTTGAGGATTTTTTCATAGAAGATTAGCACCTTCTATTGAACTTGGTATAATTTGGCCCCCTAAAGGAATTATAACATTTAACCCTATTCAAATTCCTTTATTGAATACATTAATTTTACTAACTTCAGGATTAACTGTAACATGGGCTCATCATAGATTAATAGAAAATAATTTTAATCAAACCAAACAAGGATTATTATTAACAGTAATTTTAGGAATTTATTTTAGTATATTACAAGCATATGAGTATATAGAAGCATCTTTTACCATTTCTGATGCTGTTTATGGATCTTCTTTTTTTATAGCTACCGGATTTCATGGATTACATGTTATTATTGGAACTTCTTTTTTAAGTATTTGTTATTTTCGACATTTAAATAACCATTTTTCTTCTTCTCATCATTTTGGATTTGAGGCAGCAGCATGATATTGACATTTTGTAGATGTAGTTTGATTATTTTTATATATTTCAATTTATTGATGAGGTAGATATTTATATAGTATACACATTATATTTGATTTCCAATCAAATGAACTAACTAAAATTAGTATAAATAATTTTTATAATTATAGCGATATCAATTATTATTTTTAGAATTACTTTCATAATAATAATACTTGCATCTATTTTATCTAAAAAAACTTTTATAGATCGAGAAAAAATTTCCCCCTTTGAATGTGGGTTTGACCCTAAAAGATCTGCTCGAATACCTTTTTCTATTCAATTTTTCTTAATTGCTGTTATTTTTTTAATTTTTGATGTTGAAATTACCTTATTAATTCCTTTAATTTTAACTTTAAAAATAACTAATATTTACATATACATATATATTAGATTTTTTTTTTTATTAATTTTATTAATTGGTTTATATCATGAATGAAATCAAGGAGCTCTAAATTGAGTAAATTAAGGATAATAGTTAAATATAACATTTAATTTGCATTTAAAAAGTATTGATTATTCAATTTATCTTAATAAGAAACAAAAAAATTGTATTTAGTTTCGACCTAAAATTTTGATGTTAAATTCATCCTTATTTTAATTGAAACCAAAAAGAGGTATATTACTGTTAATAATATTATTGAGAAATATCTCCAATTAAAGAAATAAGATATATCAAAATTAAGCTTCTAACTTAAATTTTTAGTGGTTAAAATCCATTATTATTTCTAATTTATATAGTTTAATAAAAACATTACATTTTCATTGTAAAATTAAAAAATTATTTTTTTTTNAAATATATTTAAAAATATTAATATTTCCTTGATAACTTCAATATCATGCTCTAAATAAGCTATTTAAATAAATTAAATTCAATATTAAAATTATAATTCATAACACTAATAAAATTAAATAAATTTTTAAATTATTATTAAATAAAATTTGAATAAATTTAGATTTAACTTTTAAATTATTATAAATATTTTGTCTACCTAAATATTCAAACCAACCTTGATCAAAATACTGATAATAAACCTTACCTAAAAATACAGGATAATAATTAATACCAAAAGTAGAAATAAAAGGTATATTTCATATAGAAGAACAAAATATAGAAATTTTATATATAAATAAACTTTTTAAATTATAATTTAAATAAAAATTAGAAAATTCATAGCCTAACCAACCACCTATTATAATAACTAATAAAGTTATTATTTTTATTAAAAAAGATAAACAAATAAAATACGGGGTAGGAAATATTAACCATATAAGTATTCTACCTCCAATAATAACTAAAAAAATTAAACCTGATATACCTTTTAATATAATATTAATTTCATCATTAATTATATTTAAAGATAAATAATTATAATTTCCTATTAATCTATAATATATTAAACGAATAGTATAACAAGAAGTTAACCCAGTTGAAATAAAAAAAATAATATAAATATATAAATTTAAATAATTTATTGATAAGACCTCTAAAATTAAATCTTTAGAATAAAACCCTGATAAAAAAGGAATACCGCATAATGCTAAATTAGCAATATTAAAAAACCTACAAGTTAATGGTATTTGTTTAATAATACCCCCTATAAAACGAATATCTTGACAATTATTCAAATTATGAATAATACATCCGGCACATATAAATAATAAAGCTTTAAATAAAGCATGAGTTAATAAATGAAAAAAGGCTAATTTATATTCACCTAAAAATAAAATTCTTATTATTAAACCTAATTGACTCAAAGTTGATAAAGCAATAATTTTTTTTAAATCAAATTCAAAATTTGCACCTAGCCCAGCTATAAATATGGTTATTCTAGAAAAAAATAACATAATTAATATTATTGTATTATTTAAAGAAAAATTAAATCGAATTAACAAATATACACCAGCAGTAACTAATGTAGAAGAATGAACTAATGAAGAAACAGGTGTAGGAGCTGCTATAGCAGCCGGTAATCAAGAAGAAAATGGAATTTGAGCTCTTTTAGTAAAAGCAGCAAATATAACCAAATAACTTACCATTATTATATCAGTATCATTTTTTATAAAATCTAAATAATAAATAAAATTTCAACTTCCATAATTAATTATTCAACTAATAGAAATTAATAAAGAAACATCCCCTAATCGATTAGTTAAAGCTGTTAATATACCTGCATTATAAGATTTAATATTTTGATAATAAACTACTAAACAATAAGAAACTAACCCCAATCCATCTCATCCAAGTAAAATTCTAATTAAATTAGGACTAATAATTAATAACATTATTGATAAAACAAATATAGAAACTAATATAATAAAACGATTAATATTTAAATCTCCTAATATATAATTTTTTCTATAAAAAATAACTATAGAAGAAATAAATAATACAAATCTTATAAATAATATAGATATTCAATCAAATAAAACAGTTATAAAAATTGAACAAGAATTTAAACTTACTATTTCCAATTCCAATATAATTCTATAATCTAAAATTATTAAATTAATACTAGTTAAAAAAAATATTAAACTTAAAATTAAAAAAAATCTACCATAAATTAAACAAATAGATAAAATTATCTAAGATAAATTATTATATTTTTGATATCACAAATCAATGTTTTAATTAAACTACTTAAATAAACCCATAAAATTAAATATTCTCTTTTTAAAATTAATAAATTTAATGGTAATCAATGTAAAAATAATAATAAATATTCTCGTAAACAATTTATTCTAAATCTAAATACTCCTGAATAAATTTTTCCATGTTGAGTATAAGAATATAAATATAAAGAATAAACAGCTCTTAAAAATAATAAAAAAGATAAAGAAAATATACAAAAAATTCTCCATATTATTAAACTATTGATTAATAAAATTTCACCAATTAAATTTAATGAAGGGGGCGCAGATATATTACATGCTCTAAATAAAAATCACCATATTCTTAAAGAAGGTATTAAATTAATTAACCCTTTATTTAAATAAAGACTACGACTAGCTAATCGTTCATAATTTATATTTGCTAGACAAAATAACCCAGAAGAACATAATCCATGAGCAATTATTATTAAAAAAGCCCCACATAATCCATAATAATTTATTGTCATAATTCCAGATAATACTAAACCTATATGAGAAACAGAAGAATAAGCAATTAAAGATTTAATATCTATTTGTCGTATACAAATTAAAGAAACATAAATACCACCAATTAAAGAAATAATAATAAATAAATAATTAATTTTTAAACCTATAGAAATAAATATTTTTATAACACGTAATAAACCATAACCTCCTAATTTTAATATAATTCCAGCTAAAATTATAGATCCTGAAACAGGTGCTTCGACATGAGCTTTAGGTAATCATAGATGAACAAAATATATAGGTATTTTAACAAAAAATACTATATTTATACTTAAATATACTAATAAATAATCAATATTATTAAAAAAATAAAAATCTAACCTATTATAATTATTATAATAAAAAAAAATAGAAATTATTATAGGCAAAGAAGCTAATATTGTATAAAATAATAAATAAATTCCAGCTTGAATTCGTTCAGGTTGATAACCTCAACCAATAATTAAAATTAATGTTGGAATTAATCTTATTTCAAAAAATAAATAAAATACAAATAAATTTATTGTACTAAAAGTACAATATAATGAAATTAATAATATTAAAACTATAAATAAAAATAATTTATAATAATAATTTTTTTTATAAATTTTTACTCTTGCTATAATTATTAAAGAACAAATTCATAAAGTTAATATAATTATAATATAAGATAATAAATCACAACCAAAAAAATATCTAATATTTATATATATATAATTAAATCTATATACAAATATAAATATAATAAAAATATAAAAATATAAATATTGATTTAATCAAAATAACTTATTTTTAAAACTTAAAGGAATCATAAAAATTATTATAAATAAAAATTTTATCATAAAATATTAAACCTTTGAAAATAATCATTACCATGACTTCGAATTAATGAAACTAATAAAGATAACCCTAAAGCACCCTCACATACCCTTATACTTATAAAAATTATTGAAAAATAATATTCATTACTAAAATAACTTAAATAAATAAATATATTAAAATATAAAGAAAGAATAATAAATTCTAATCTTAATAATATTAATAATAAATGTTTACGTTTTAAACAAAATACTAAAATACCAGAAAAATATATAAAAATAGAAAATAATATTAACATTAGTTTTAATAATTTAACAAAAATATTGGTCTTGTAAATCAAAAATAAGAATTTATCTTTTAAAACTTCAGAAGAAAGAAATAATTCTTATCTTTAATCTCCAAAATTAAAATTTTTATAAACTATCTTCTGTATTTTATTTATTTTATTAATACTAAATATTATTTTATCAATAAATTTTATATTTATAATACACCCATTATCAATAGGACTAACCTTACTTATACAAACAATTTTAATTACAATAATTACTGGTTTTATAAATTTTAATTTTTGATTTTCTTATATTTTATTTTTAATTATAATTGGAGGAATATTAGTTTTATTTATTTATATGACTAGAATTGCATCTAATGAAAAATTTAAATTCAATATTAAATTATTAATAATATTAATTATATTAATAATTTTAACTATTTTTATTTATATAATAATAGATAAAAATATAATTATATTAAATAATTTAAATTATAGTATTAATATAAATATAAATTATTTAATAATAAGAAAATTTTATAATACCCCTTCAAATAATATTATATTTATAATAATTATTTATTTATTAATCACTTTAATTGCAGTAGTAAAAATTACAGATTTTAAATCTGGGCCTTTACGACAAAAATTTTAATGAAAACACCTATACGTTTTAAAACTCCTATCGATATTATTAATAATTCTCTTATTGATTTACCTTCTCCTTCAAATATCTCTGCTTGATGAAATTTTGGATCATTATTAGGATTATGTTTAATAATTCAAATTATTACTGGATTATTTTTAGCAATACATTATACTGCTGATGTAAATATAGCTTTTAATAGCGTAATCCATATTTGTCGAGATGTTAATTTTGGCTGATTAATTCGAACTTTACATGCTAATGGAGCAAGTTTTTTTTTTATTTGTATTTATATACACATTGGACGAGGAATATATTATGGATCATATAATTTAACTATAACTTGAATCATAGGGGTAATTATTTTATTTGCAGTTATAGCTACTGCTTTTCTAGGATATGTATTACCTTGAGGACAAATATCTTTTTGAGGGGCTACAGTAATTACTAATTTATTATCAGCAATCCCTTATTTAGGGACAAGAATTGTTCAATGATTATGAGGAGGATTTGCAGTAGATAATGCTACATTAACTCGATTTTTTACTTTACATTTTTTATTACCCTTTATTATTTCTGCATTAGTAATAATTCATCTTTTATTTCTACATCAAACAGGATCAAATAATCCTTTAGGAACTAATAGTAATATTGATAAAATTCCATTTCACCCTTATTTTAGATTTAAAGATATTTTTGGTTTTATTATAATATTAACTATACTTATTATTTTAACTTTAATTAATCCTTATATACTTGGAGATCCAGATAACTTTATTCCTGCCAATCCATTAGTCACTCCTATCCATATTCAACCAGAATGATACTTTTTATTCGCTTATGCTATTTTACGTTCTATCCCTAATAAATTAGGAGGAGTAATTGCTTTAGTAATATCTATTGCTATTCTTTTAATTTTACCTTTTATTAATAATAAAAAAATACAAACAAATACATTTTACCCAATTAATAAAATTATATTTTGAAGATTAGTAAGTATCATTATATTATTAACATGAATTGGAGCTCGTCCTGTAGAAAATCCTTATATTTTAATTGGGCAAATTTTAACTATTCTTTACTTTTTAATTTATATAATTAATCCTATATTAAATAATTTATGAGATAATATTATTTTCAAAAATTAGTTAATGAGCTTGAATAAGTATATATTTTGAAAATATAAGATAAGAATATTATTTCTTATTAACTTAATACTAAAATTAGTTAACTATAAAATTAGGGAAAAATATAATAATTTTAACCCTAAAAAAAAAAATAAATAATTTAAAGAAACTGGTAAAAACCTTTTTCAAGCTAAATATATTAATTTATCATAACGAAAACGAGGTAAAGTGCCTCGGACCCAAATTCATAAAAATGATATAAAAACTAATTTTAAAAAAAACATAAAAGAATAGACATCCCCACCTAAAAATAAAATACAACATAATATTCTTATAAATAAAATACTTGAATATTCTGCTAAAAAAATTAAAGCAAATCCCCCTCTTCTATACTCTACATTAAACCCAGAAACTAATTCTGATTCCCCTTCAGCAAAATCAAAAGGAGTGCGATTAGTTTCTGCTAAACTAGAAACAAATCAAATTAAACATAAAGGAAATCTAATATATAATAATCAAAGATATTTTTGATATAAAATAAATATATTAATATTTAATCTTAAAATTATAAATAAAAAACATAATAAAATTAAAGATAAACTAACTTCATAAGAAATAGTTTGAGCTACTGAACGTATACCTCCTAATAAAGAATAATTAGAATTAGAAGATCAGCCAGAAATTATAATAGTATAAACTCTTAATCTAGAAATACATAAAAAATACAAAATACCTAAATTAAAATTAAATAAAATTCTAATATAAGGTATACATAATCATAAAATCAAAGATAAAAATAAATTGAAAATTGGAGATATATAATATATATTAAAATTAGATATTATAGGAAAAATTGATTCTTTAGTAAATAATTTAATAGCATCACTAAAAGGTTGAGGAAACCCTAAAATACCAACTTTATTAGGGCCTTTACGAATTTGAATATAACCTAAAACTTTACGTTCTAATAAAGTTAAAAAAGCTACTCCAATTAAAACACAAATAATTATTAATAAACTTCTTAAAAGTATTAAAATATAGTCTTTATAAAACAAGTATTATTTGTAAATAAAATTACATAATTAAATTCTAAATTTAATGCACTAATCTGCCAAAATAACAATAATATTCAAAATATAATAATTATTACAAATATTTGGTCCTTTCGTACTAAAATATTTAATTATTTAAAGATAGAAACCAACCTGGCTTACACCGGTTTAAACTCAGATCATGTAAAGTTTTAAAAGTCGAACAGACTCAATATTTTAGCTTCTACACCAAAAATTAACTTTAATCCAACATCGAGGTCGCAATCTTTTTTTTCGATTTGAACTCTCTAAAAAAATTACGCTGTTATCCCTAAGGTAATTTAATCTTATAATCATTAAAAATGGATCAAATATTCATAAATCAATGTATAAAAAAAATAAAAGTTAACTAAATTTTATCATCACCCCAACAAAATATTTAAATAAATTATTTAAATTATAAAAAATAAAATTTATTTAAATATTAAACTCTATAGGGTCTTCTCGTCTTTTAAATAAATTTAAGCTTTTTAACTTAAAAATAAAATTCTAATTAAATTATAATGAGACAGTTATTTTCTCGTCCAACCTTTCATTCTAGCTTTCAATTAAAAAACTAATGATTATGCTACCTTTGCACGGTCAAAATACCGCGGCCATTTAAATATTCATTGGGCAGGCTAGACTTTAAATTATAATCAAAAAGACATGTTTTTATTAAACAGGCGAAAAATAAATATTGCCGAATTCCTTAATATAACCTTATATAAAAAATTTAATATTACAATAAAATATACTAATTTTATCATTATAATAATTAATTTCAAATTAAATAAATAATCTTAATAAAATATATAAACAAAATATAAAAAATATTTAAAAAAATTAATTATAACAAATTATTAATGAAAGAAATTTTTAATCCTACATTTAATTATTAAAAATAAATATTATATAAATTTATTTTAAAGCTTATCCCTTAAAATATTTTTTATTAATAAAAGTAAATTTAAAAATTAAATTTATTTATATTAAAAAATAAATTAAATTTATTTCTTAAGAAACTAGATATATTTAAAAACGAATAACGTTTCATTACTAAATATTTATTTATAATAATTATTTAACATTAAAAAAAATAAATATTTAAATCTTTTAAAATCGAGAAATTTACATATATAAAATTTTATAAATAAACCCTGATACACAAGGTACAAAAAATAAATTTTTCTTTTAAAAATTTAATATTTCAATATATTTAAAATTTCTATCACTATACTTTTAACTATAATTAAATTAATTTTTTCTATATAAATAATTAAACATAATATTATTTTATTTAAAATAATTTAAAATAATTTAATAAATTCAAATTAAACTGAATTAACAATTAACTTTTTAATGTAAATAAAATACTTATATAAGCTCTAATTTGCCATTCTAGATACACTTTCCAGTACATCTACTTTGTTACGACTTATTTCACTTTATATGAAAGCGACGGGCAATATGTACATATTTTAGAGCTTAAATCATATAATTTAAATAAATTATATTACTTTCAAATCCACTTTCATTAAAAATTTTAAATTTTAAATTCATATAAATTTATTTATTGTAACCCATCTCTACTTAAATATAAGCTATACCTTGATCTGATTTAATTTATAATAATAAATTTTGAATATTAAAATCCTTTAAAAATATTCAAACTACGACGATATATAAACTAATAAAATAAGTAAAAATAATCGTGGAATATCAATTACAGGACAGGTTCCTCTGAAAAGACTAAAATACCGCCAAATTTTTTAATTTTCGAGAAAATAACTATTACTAATTTAATATTAATATATTTACATTTAAAATAATAGGGTATCTAATCCTAGTTTAAATAAAAATTTAATAACTTCAAAATATTATAAATAAAATTAATTAAATTTAAAATTTCACTTAATAAATTTAATTTTTATTTATTATTAAAACAATTAATTATTAATTAATAAATATTAATTATATTATTTGTATAACCGCAACTGCTGGCACAAATTTTGTTAATATTAAAATAAATTTCTTAATCTTAACTTATTAAATTTAAAAAACTTTAAATTGCGAATAATTTATAAAATATAAATTTTTAAAATTTATTTAAAATTATGCTAAAACTTACATATAAAATAAAATTATTAATTAATATTTCAAGCTAAAATAAAACTTTTATCAAAAATTTTAAAACTAATAAACAATATAGTAAATTCCTCCCTATATAAAAATATTTCCCTAAAATTTCATTTCATAACAAATTTTTAAAAAAATTAATTTCCCCAATTTTAAAGTTAACTTTTTTAAAAAAATATCACTGAAATTTTAATTAATAATACTAAAATTTAATTTTATATTATAAATTAAAACATTAAGTAAAATTTTACCCCAATGGGAAACTGATTTTACATTTTATTTTCATCCCCAATATTAATGAAAATAATAAACAAAATCTATTATTTTATTAATAAATTTAATCTAGCAAACACTATATATTTTATATTTTTTTATAATGAAAATTAAAGATATTAAATAAAAAAAATTTTTTTTTTACAAAATTTTTAAACTTAAAATAGTTACTAAATAATTTATAAATATTAGAGATTTCAATCAAATTAAATTTATTATTAATTTTAAATAAAAGGTTAAACAATAAATGATTTTAATATTGATAATAAATAGGTTTTTTTTTTTTTTTTNAATTATATTTAAATAAAATAAAAAAAATTTACTTAAATAATAAAACTATTAATTTTATAAATACAGATTTAATAAAATTAATAACTTATCTCATTATATAAATGTTTTATGAGTATATATAAATTAATTTTAATAATTTATTTAATACATATATACATATTAGTAAATTACTTTATTAACTAATTACTTTAAATTTATTAATATATTTATTATTGATTATTAAATGTTTAATAAATATAACTTTTATTTATTATTACTATAATTATATTTATTATATATATATATATATTTAATATATTTTTATATAATTATATACTAATTAATATTTAATTATATATATATATATATTATATTAATTAATAAATTATAAATAATTATATACTATTTAAATTAAAATTAATAAATACTCTTTTCTTTTTTTTTTAATTAAATTTATTTAATATCATATACAAATATATTATCCATATAAATATCACATAAGATCCGTATATAATTATGTATTAATAAATAATATATAATAATTTAATTATAATATATAAATAAATTAATAGATACTAATCAGTGATATAGTTAATTTTTATATTATAACGTTTTTTTCTGCAAATTTTGGGCCATTTTTTATAATTTTATGAACGATTTCATGAAAAGAATTAAATTTAGCGGTCAAAAATTTTCTAAATTTTGTGTGCAAAAAATGAAAAAATAAAAATGACCCTAAAGTAAGGAAACGCATTAAAATCGCCATTTTTTCAAAAAATAAAAATTTTTTGAAG